GGTTCAAATCCAATAGTAGGTAAAACTTATTAGATACCCTCGATTCGGGGTATCTAATAAATTTTTCTATTTCTTTTTTTTTTTTTTTGTTGGATTCTATATATAGATTCTACCGACAAGGGAACTTCTTTTGATTATTCGGACGCACCAACAGGTTACGAAATTGTATTGCGAGCCTCTACTCGTGTCCTAGCTCGTCTGAGAGCTAGATTTGCTTCAATTAATTGTCTCTTTCCTTCCGCCTTCTTCAAGTTAGCTTCTGCTATTTCAAGAGTTTCCTGAGCTTCTTGTGGATCAATGTCACTACCCTTCTCAGCATCATTTACTAAAATAGTAATCTGATTATTGCTTATTCTAGCAAAACCGCCCATCAGAGCCATTGTTGACCATTGGTCGTCAAGGCCTAACATTCTTAAAACACCTATATCTACGGCTGTCGCAGTAGCGGCATGGTCTTTTAATACGCCGATTTGGCCACTATTAGTAGATAAAATGATTGCTTTTACTTGTGAATTCCAAACACTTCGATTAGGAGTCAGTACACAAAGATTTAAGGTCATTTCTTTAATTTGCTCTCCATTTCTAAGTTTATAGCTTTCGCGGTAGCTTCATCGATGTTACCTACCAAATAAAAGGCTTGTTCGGGAAGACCATCTAATTCTCCGGAAAGAATTAATTGAAATCCTCTAATTGTTTCTGCTAGGCCAACATATTTTCCTGGAGAGCCTGTAAATACTTCTGCTACGAAAAAGGGTTGTGATAAGAAACGCTCAATTTTTCGTGCTCTTGCTACAGTTAAACGATCTTCTTCAGATAATTCGTCCAATCCAAGGATAGCGATAATATCTTGAAGTTCTTTGTAACGTTGTAAGGTTTGCTTAACTCTTTGCGCAGTTTCATAATGTTCCTCGCCAACGATCCTAGGTTGGAGCATAGTTGACGTTGAATCTAACGGATCCACCGCTGGATAGATCCCTTTGGCCGCCAATCCTCTTGATAGTACGGTAGTAGCATCTAAATGTGCAAATGTCGTGGCAGGAGCGGGGTCGGTCAAATCGTCTGCAGGTACATAAACTGCTTGAATCGAAGTTATGGACCCTTCTTTTGTAGAAGTAATTCTTTCCTGTAACGAGCCCATTTCGGTACTAAGAGTAGGTTGATAGCCCACAGCGGAAGGCATTCTACCCAATAAGGCAGATACTTCAGATCCTGCTTGGACGAAACGGAAGATATTGTCGATAAATAAAAGTACGTCTTGCTCATTAACATCTCGGAAATATTCCGCCATAGTTAGGGCAGTTAACCCAACTCTCATACGTGCCCCCGGCGGTTCATTCATTTGACCATAGACTAAAGCCACTTTTGACTCTGCAATATTTTGTTCATTGATAACTCCGGATTCTTTCATTTCCATGTAAAGATCATTTCCTTCACGAGTACGTTCACCTACTCCGCCAAATACGGATACGCCCCCATGAGCTTTTGCAATGTTGTTGATCAATTCCATAATGAGTACTGTTTTACCCACTCCTGCTCCCCCAAACAGTCCGATTTTTCCTCCACGGCGATAAGGAGCTAAAAGATCTACCACTTTAATTCCGGTTTCAAAAATAGACAATTTTGTATCTAACTGTGTAAAGGCGGGCGCAGATCTATGAATAGGAGATGTTGTGCTGGTGTCTACGGGACCTAAATTATCAACAGGTTCCCCAAGCACGTTAAAAATTCGTCCGAGAGTCGTGCCGCCGACTGGAACGCTTAAAGGAGCTCCTGTGTCAATAACTTCCATTCCTCGTGTTAGACCATCTGTAGCACTCATAGCTACAGCCCTAACTCGATTATTTCCTAATAACTGTTGTACCTCACAAGTCACATTAATTGGTTGACCACTAGTATCTCGACCCTTAACTACTAGAGCATTGTAAATATTGGGCATCTTGCCTGGAGGAAAAGCTACGTCCAGCACCGGACCAATAATTTGAGCGATACGCCCCAGGTTTTTTTTTTCAAGCGTGGAAACCCCAGAACCAGAAGTAGTAGGATTGATTGTCATAATATTATAGTTAAAATATGTCGAAATTTTTTGCGAAAATGAAAATTATCGAATCCAAAAAAAAAAATGTCCGATAGCAAGTTGATCGATTAATTAAATAAGAAATAGGAGTTAGCAATCCATTTTGTTGGTACCATCCAAACGAATCAAATTCAACCCACCTATTTTCAAAATATCAAACAAATGGATGACCAAAAATCCTGAGAAAGTCTTTTATTTGCCTATCATTCTAGACAATACTTTCTATATTATCTACAGAAATCGAACCCGAACTCTAAAACTCTATTTTTTTTTATGATTCATTATTTCTATCGAACTGGGACCTAGTTCGTATTTAGTATATAGATTTATGTCTAGCCTTTTCATGATGGAATTCCGCATATTTTCACATCTAGGATATACATATACAACATATACCCCTGTCAAGGGTAAATTTCGAATTATTTA